GTTATCAAATGATTGAACAACCGGGAGCAATTTACTTACGATACTTAGTTGACATTCATAAAAAGTATCTATTGAATTATGAGTTCAATACATCCTGTTTAGCAGAAAGACGGGTATTCCTTGCTCTTTATCAGACAATCACTTATTCACAAACTTCGTGTGGGACTAATACTTTGCATTTCCCATCTCATGGAAAACCTTTTTCGCTCCGCTTAGCCTTATCCCCCTCTAGGGGGATTTTAGTGATAGGTTCTATAGGAACTGGACGATCCTATTTGGTCAAATACCTAGCGACAAACTCCTATGTTCCTTTCATTACGGTATTTCTGAACAAGTTCCTGGATAACAAGCCTAAAGGTTTTCTTGTTGATAATATCGATATTGGTGGTAGTGACAATATTGATGCTAGTGACGATATCGATCGTGACCTTGATACGGAGCTGGAACTGCTAACTATGGATAGGATGTCGGGAATAGGCCGATTTTATATCACCCTTCAATTCGAATTAGCAAAAGCAATGTCTCCTTGCATAATATGGATTCCAAACATCCATGATCTGGATGTGAATGAGTCGAATTACTTATCCTTCGGTCTATTAGTGAACCATCTCTCTGAAAGATGTTCCACTAGAAATATTCTTGTTATTGCTTCGACTCATATTCCCCAAAAAGTGGATCCCGCTCTAATAGCTCCGAATAAATTAAATACGTGCATTAAGATACGAAGGCTTCTTATTCCACAACAACGAAAGCACTTTTTCACTCTTTCATATACTAGGGGATTTCACTTGGAAAAGAAAACGTTCCATACTAACGGATTCGGTTCCATAACCGTGGGTTCCAATGCAAGAGATCTTGTAGCACTTACCAATGAGGCCCTATCAATTAGTATTACACAGAAGAAATCAATTCTAGACACTAATACAATTAGATCCGCTCTTCATAGACAAACTTGGGATTTGCGATCCCAGGTAAGATCGGTTCAGGATCATGGGATCCTTTCCTATCAGATAGGAAGGGCTGTAGCACAAAATGTACTTCTAAGTAATTGCCCCATAGATCCTATATCTATCTATATGAAGAAGAAATCATGTAACGAAGGGGATTCTTATTTGTACAAATGGTACTTCGAACTTGGAACGAGCATGAAGAAATTAACGATACTTCTTTATCTTTTAAGTTGTTCTGCCGGATCGGTCGCTCAAGATCTTTGGTCTCTACCCGGACCCGATGAAAAAAATGGGATCACTTCTTATGGACTCGTTGAGAATGATTCGGATCTAGTTCATGGCCTATTAGAAGTAGAGGGTGCTCTGGTGAGATCTTCACGGACAGAAAAAGATTGCAGTCCATTTGAGAATGATCGAGTTACATTGCTTCTTCGGCCCGAACCTAGGAATCCCTTAGATATGATGCAAAATGGATCTTGTTCTATCTTTGATCAGAGATTTCTCTATGAAAAATACGAATCGGAGTTTGAAGAAGGGGAGGGGGGAGGAGCCCTTGACCCGCAACAGATAGTTTGGGCTCCTAGAATCTGGCGCCCTTGGGGCTTTCTATTTGATGATTGTATCGAAAGGCCCAATGCATTGGGATTTTCCTATGGGTCCAGGTCATTTCAGGGCAAGAGGATCATTTACGATGAAGGGGATGAGCTTCAAGAGAATGATTCGGAGTTCTTGCAGAGTGGAACCATGCAGTACCAGACACGAGATAGATCTTCCAAAGAACAAGGCCTTTTTCGAATAAGCCAATTCATTTGGGACCCTGCAGATCCGCTCTTTTTCCTATTCAAAGATCAGCCCCCGGGCTCTGTGTTTTCACATCGAGAATTATTTGCAGATGAAGAGATGTCAAAGGGGCTTCTTACTTCCCAAACAGATCCTCCTAAATCTATATCTAAACGCTGGTTTATCAAGAATACACAAGAAAAGCACTTCGAGTTGTTGATTAATCGTCAGAGATGGCTTAGAACCAATAGTTCATTATCTAATGGATCTTTCCGTTCTAATACTCTATCCGAGAGTTATCAGTATTTATCAACTCTGTTCCTATCTAACGGAACGCTATTGGATCAAATGACAAAGACATTGTTAAGAAAAAGATGGCTTTTCCCGGATGAAATCCAAATTGGATTCATGTAACAGGAGAAAGATTTCCCACTCCTTAGCCGGAAAGATGTGTTGCTATGAAAGAGGGATTAAGTGGAACAGAATTGGCTGGGGTGGTAGAGTGGTGAAAACGCTTCTTTCTTCCCTATTTTGGACCTTAGCTCCACCGAACAATATGTTACTGCTGAAACACGGAAAAATTGAAATCTTAGATCCAAACACTATGTATGGATGGTATGAACTCCCCAAACAATAATTCTTGAACAGCGAACAACCAGTTCAGATATTCACGACCAAGAAGTACTGGATTCTCTTTCGGATAGGCCCTGAAAGGAGAAGGAAGAGTGGAATGCCAACAGGCGTCTATTATTGAATTGACCCGACCCGAT